TGGACCCGATTCTCTTTTCCGGAGTTACAACTATCCATTGCAAAAAATTCAGTTCTTATTAAGTAAATTAAGTAAATGCTCAATACCCAAGTAGGCTTTCAAAGTTGATAGTGCTTTTTGGGTCATCTCAGACCTTGCGATTGTTATCCCCCCCTACCCCCCAAAAAAAGAATCTCGGGACTTTTTACATACAAAGGATTTACTTGTTACTAATATAATCTAACCTCTGTTCTTCTTTAGATCTACTTGTTTCACTCCGATAGTATCATAAATCGAGTCAATGCATAGGAAATGAATGCATTTCCATACTATTAAGTTAAGTGAAATAGATAAGACATAATCTGGATTATACCACATCACTTATTTTACTGGATCTTACAGAGCCTGTTCATGCAGGACATGATCGAGTCTGATCATAGAAAAGATTCTCTTCAAGCGAACCGGCCTATCCTCTGTAGGGGGCTTGCGCGGTGGTTGGAACAAAGACACATTTCATTGTAAATTCAAATGTGGCAGATAAGGGAAAGTCATATATCTGCGCGGTCCAATCAATAGTTCAAATCACACACTCCCATAATCCATTTTTTCTTCGGAGAATTCCCTTCAACTATTCGTGTATGTCAAATAAAATAAAAAATCCAATTTTGTTAAGTTGAAGGGAAATATCCAAATACATGTCTTATTCTTTTAAATAATCCATATTTGTAGCAATGAAATACTATTGTTCCTCCCCCAAATGATAAATGATTGATTACAAATATATATGATCCATATTCTCTATAAAGGACCGGAAATGCCTTGCTTACGTATCATTGGAAAGTGCATTAACATAAATACGGCAGTAAGAAGAGGTAATACAAAAGTATGTAAACTATAAAAACGAGTCAAGGTAGATTGTCCTACACTAGCACTTCCGCGTAATAACTCTACCAAAGACGATCCTATTACAGGAATAGCTTCAGGTACACCTGTTACAATTTTTACTGCCCAATAACCAATTTGGTCCCAAGGTAAGGAATAACCAGTTACACCAAAAGATGCGGTCAATACAGCCAAAACTACACCCGTAACCCAAGTCAATTCGCGAGGTTTTTTAAAACCACCAGTGAGATACACACGAAATACGTGCAGAATCATCATTAAGACCATCATACTTGCCGACCATCGATGAACTGATCGGATTAACCAACCAAAGTTAGCCTCAGTCATTATATATTGAACAGAAGCAAAAGCCTCAGTAACGGTCGGACGATAATAAAAAGTCATAGCAAACCCCGTCGCTACTTGGACTAAAAAACAAGTAAGTGTAATTCCTCCTAAACAATAAAATATGTTGACATGAGGGGGAACGTATTTACTAGTTATATCGTCGGCAATCGCCTGAATCTCAAGACGTTCTTCGAACCAATCATAGACTTTATTGAGATAGGTAAACCAAGGGAACTCCCCCCTGAGAACCGTATATGAGAATTTCATCTCGTACGGCTCAAACAGAAATACCCCAATACTGGTTGTAACGGAAACGGATATGTGTAATAGAAAGTTTGAAACCTCTTAACTTAATCCTATGATTCCAATCTTCTCTGAAGATAAGAAAAAGTAGAAATCCGAAAGCTATTCTTTGTGGTTATAATGCCAAAATCTCAAGTCGGCTCACTCGTCTTTATCTTGATCGTTACAGGCCTCTTGAATATTCTATTTACTTAATTTTTTCTTTTATTTGTGTTATTTTTTATTTGTGTGTGTAATGCGACTTTACTGCTGTCTTCTTTATTATTCTTATTGATAGGAATTCTCTTGTTAAGACCCTATGAATCAATTAAAAAAAACCTCAGATTCATACCAGAACCACGATGATTGAAAAAAAAAAACCTTTAATCTAAGCCCAAAAATTCCCTGAGTAAGAACTACTGGATCATCACATATTCAATGAATAGATATAATGAAAAAAATCCAAAGAAACGTTTGTCCTTTGATCAAAATAAAGATAAGCGGTGGCGGTTTGAAAGAATCAAAATCTTTCGATTTATTATAACTTAACTTCTAACTCTTTGAAAAAGATTTTTAAGTCCGGTTGCGAGGTCTAAATATTAAGTATGAATCATAGTTCTAATACTTTCGAATCTATTTTCTATATTCCGTGCTCCAGATACTAGAATAAATATCTGATGGGGTAAAACCATCTCTATCAAGATGACAGATCTATTTTATGTTCTGTACTATCAATAGGATCAATTATAACAAGTCACACACTCATATTCCGGAAATACAGAAACAAAGAAATTCCACGGTCGAACTACCAAATCAAAAAGGAATGGGCTAAAAATCAAAGACCTAAATGCTTAACTTTACTTTCTATTGAAAAGCTAGTTAGTCGGTTCTTGTGAATCTAATTCATAGAAATTCCGTCCAGTAAAATGGACGAATTATAAATCTCCAAAATAATAGATAGAAATATCGCAAATAGAGCCATTGCAACACCCATCAATGGAGTAGTTCCCCACCCCGGAGCTACTTTACCATATTCTGAATTCAATGGTTTCAATAAATCCCCTACAACAGTTCGTCTTGGACCAGATCTAGAACTACCCTCAACGGTTTGTGTAGCCATAAGTCCTATTTTTTATTCATTGAGATCTGTTGACTTTGTATACCATTCCGCTGTAAATAAAGGATCTTATCAGATCCATTGTGGTCTTGAAATTATATAATAATGGAAACAGCAACCCTAGTTGCCATCTCTATATCTGGTTTACTTGTAAGTTTTACTGGGTATGCCTTATATACTGCTTTTGGGCAACCCTCTCAACAACTAAGAGATCCATTCGAAGAACATGGGGACTAGTTGAAGTAATGAGCCTCCCAATATTGAGATATTGGGAGGCTCATTACTTCAATTGAGATAATTAAAAATCATTTCATCTTTTTAGTTGGAACTTTAGGGGGTTCTCTAAAAAAGATAGCGAAAAAAATTATTCCTAAAGTCGAGACTAAGAGGAATGTATAAACCAATGCTTCCATAGATTTGATCGTGGTTTACAATTATAGCTTTCATACCTGTTTTTGGGGGATCCTCTCCCGGATAAAGAAAAAGAAAGAACAAGAGTAAAACAAAATGCAATGATTCAAATCAAGATTTATCCGGTTCCCTATGTCAAATTCAAATCACAACAAAAACAAAATAAAATAAAGTCGAAAAGGAACAAAAGAATGTTCTATCAGACTACTTGTCTTCTTGTAGTTGGATCTCCAAGTTTTTGGAATGCTCCAAATTCTACTTGAGCATCCAAATCTGGGTCGATACCAGCAAAAACATCTCTGAATAAGGTTCTAGCACCATGCCAAATGTGTCCGAAAAAGAAGAGCAGAGCAAACGAAGCATGTCCAAAAGTAAACCAACCTCTTGGACTGCTACGAAAAACACCATCCGATTTCAAAGTAGCACGATCTAATTCAAAAATTTCACCCAATTGAGCACGTCTAGCATATTTTTTCACAGTAGCGGGATCACTATAACTGACTCCATTGAGTTCGCCACCATAGAACTCAACAGTTACACCTACTTGTTCGACACTATACTTCGATTCTGCCCTTCGAAAAGGAACATCGGCTCTAACAATTCCGTCTCCGTCTACCAAAACAACCGGAAATGTTTCAAAAAAAGTAGGCATACGACGTACAAAAAGTTCACGCCCCTCTTTATCTCTAAAGATAGGATGTCCTAACCAACCGACGGCTATTCCATCTCCATTGTCCATTGAGCCCGCTCTAAACAATCCCCCCTTTGCCGGATTATTGCCGATGTAATCATAAAAAGCTAATTTTTCAGGAATTTTAGACCAAGCTTCTGATAAACTTTGATTTTCGGCTAGCCCAGCACCAACTCTTCGATATATTTCTTGCTGGAAGTATCCCTGATCCCATTGATAACGAGTGGGACCAAACAATTCAATCGGGGTAGTTGCTGAACCATACCACATAGTTCCAGCAACAACAAAAGCTGCAAAAAAGACAGCAGCGATACTGCTGGAAAGGACGGTTTCAATATTTCCCATACGCAATCCTTTGTATAGACGTTGGGGTGGACGCACACTAAGATGGAAAAGGCCCGCTAATATGCCCAATGTTCCTGCTGCAATATGATGAGAGGCTATTCCCCCCGGAACAAAAGGATCAAAACCTTCCACACCCCATGCGGGATTTACGGGTTGTACCCTTCCGGTTAGTCCATAAGGATCGGACACCCATATTCCAGGACCATACAATCCTGTTACATGAAATGCGCCAAAACCAAAACAAGCCACCCCTGCAAGAAATAAATGAATTCCAAAAATTTTTGGCAAATCCAAAGAAGGTTTTCCTGTACGTTCATCACAAAAGATTTCCAGATCCCAATAGACCCAATGCCAGATAGCCGCCAAAAAGCACAAGCCCGAAAACACAATATGTGCCCCGGCCACACCTTCGTAACTCCAAATACCCGGATTCGTTATAGTCCCCCCTGTGATACTCCAACCGCCCCACGAATTGGTTATTCCTAAACGAGTCATGAAGGGTATAACGAACATACCCTGTCTCCACATTGGGTCAAGAACAGGATCAGAGGGATCAAAAACTGCTAATTCATATAGAGCCATCGAACCGGCCCAACCAGCAACCAGAGCTGTATGCATTATATGGACAGAAAGCAAACGGCCGGGATCATTTAATACAACGGTATGAACACGATACCAAGGCAAACCCATGAGAATACCTCTTATATCAACAAAAAATAGACACTATGTAACTTTATTGCACTGGAAAAAATTATACTATGGACCCCCCCTTTTTTTTTTCAGTAGATTCTCTCGGGTAAAGGATTAATATTTGTTCTAGTTTTTTAGTAATAATGGAACAATTATCTTCGTAGGAACAAAAAGAAGCAGATCTATTCTATACCCGATAAGTAACAATACGCAATGGTGGGGGGGGGTTGCCCTATTTTATATGAGTGTTTATATCAATGAATGCAGACATATTTGTTTATCACTCAAAGGACCTATTCGTAAGAACTTTCCTTTATTCATTTGGTCTTCCCTTTTTATTTATGATTTATAAATACAATATGATAAAGACAAATCATTTTTAACACAATAAACCCATTCTTACGTTTCCACATCAAAGTGAGATATTCTACTTCATTCTTTTTCTCCATTTAATGCCTATTGGTGTTCCAAAAGTACCCTTTCGAAGTCCTGGAGAGGAAGATGCATCTTGGGTTGACATATAGTGTGACTTTTCAGATATATTGAGCCATATGGGATTTCCCCGTTCTCTCCCCCGATCGAGATATCCTCTCTTTCACCCCCAAAAAGATTGATTGAATCATCAAAAATTTTGAGCGTGAAGTGTAATGAAGTGCAATTAGATCGATTTTTTGGTTTTTTTTGGGGGGGGTATCCAGATTACTATTCTAAATTTAGAATAATTTATGGTTGGCTTGCTTGGACCAATAAAGTGAAGCATCCAGGCTCTGTTTAGAAAAAAAACCAATTGGTAATATATCTACGATTACTACTTTTATCATGTCATATATTTTGCAGAAAACATGAAATAAGAAATTCAGAAAAAGGGAAGTCGTAGCAAAAAGACGTGGTATTGCAGTATTTGTCCTATATGTGCAAATCCAAATCGGGCAGATCTTTACTCCGAGTAGGAACAGAAACCTAAAAGAATTAAAGAATTGAAGAAGCTCATTCAGAAACAAGAAAATTACATTGCGATTTGGATCCGATCTCGATGAAAACAATACATCAATGAGAAGTTAGTTCAATAAGGTTAGTACATTATTTTTTTTTATTTTTTTTTTTTCTTATATCTTATATTCTATTATAATAGAATATAAATTAATATAGATATAATATAGATATATAATATAGATATAAGGGGTCAAAAGTCGTCTTTCTTGAAAAATGTAAGAAAAAGACCTTTCGTTAGAAGTTCGAAAAAGTCCATTATGAAAAAGGAAAGAGCGTTGAAATTTACACATTGATTCCTTTTTGCGATTTTTGGTGAACCGTATGCATCAAAAGGTGCATGTACGGCTCTTAAGGGATAAAATTGTATCCTAATCAACCGACTTTATCGGGAAAGACTACTTTTTTTAGGCCAAGAGGTTGATAGTCAAATATCGAATCAACTTATTGGCCTTATGGTATATCTCAGTATAGAGCACGATAACAAAGATTTGTATCTGTTTATAAATTCTCCGGGCGGATGGGTAATACCCGGAATAGCTATTTATGATACTATGCAATTTGTACAACCAGATGTACAGACAGTATGCATGGGATTAGCCGCTTCAATGGGATCCTTTATTTTGGCAGGAGGGGAAATTACCAAACGTCTAGCATTCCCTCACGCTTGGTGCCAATGAGTCTTTTCTTTCTCAAATAAAAGACTATGCCTTCGCCATATGAATATTAAGTAATAATAGCATGGCACTTCGAGTTCGATATGCAAATTTTTTTTGTTTTTTTTTTCAAAACCATTCCATTATGTATCGAAAAAGTAGTATGAAAAAAGCGTATTTACGATTTTATCTGATCTATCGGGAGCCTAGTATTTCAGTGTCACAAAGTTTTTTGTTTTCAGTTTTCACACCGGAAAGCTTTTAACAATATTTATGTTATGTTATGAAAAAATATTTTTTTTTTTTCATATTCTTTCATAACTATTTGAAAAAAAAAAGAAACTTGGAGATTGCTGAATAACAGACGAAATAATAAAGCAAAGGAACCATCATAGTATTTTTTGAAATACTCTAAAAAAGGAGGGATGGTTATTGGATCATTTACTGATCTGGGCCTGATAGGCCCAGTATATTTTATATTTCTTCGATGAAAATCAATTCCATAGTAGAGCCGTATGCAATAGGCAAAAGATGCCTGTACAGTTGTCCAATTCTATCTTTGTTTGTTTTTTTTATTATTTATCTCTCTCGCCTTATCGTGCGAGATAGAGGAAACCTTTATTATGTTCTATCATCAGGGTAATGATCCATCAACCAGCTAGTTCTTTTTATGAGGCACAAGCGGGAGAATTTATCCTGGAAGCGGAAGAACTACTGAAACTGCGCGAAACTATCACAAGGGTTTATGTACAAAAAACGGGCAAACCCTTATGGCTTATATCCGAAGACATGGAAAGGGATGTTTTTATGTCAGCAGCAGAAGCCCAAGCCCACGGAATTGTTGATCTTGTAGCGGTTGAATAAAAAATTTGCAACAGGGATTCTTCGCAACTACACGATTTGAGATTTTATTTTATCTTCTTAATCTTATTACCCGATTTAATGAATTATTTCTATTAATTAATCTATTAATAGAAATAATTCATTAAATCGGGTTAGGATTGATCTAAACCAGCTCATTATGTATACGACTGACCATGCCAACTATGAAACAACTTATTAGAAACACAAGACAGCCAATCCGAAATGTCACGAAATCCCCCGCTCTTCGGGGATGCCCTCAGCGCCGAGGAACGTGTACTAGGGTGTATGTGCGACTCGTTCAGATCATAGACTAAGACAAAAGAAAGGAAACAAATTATTCCAGTATCGGTGATCGGTTAAGATAATGAATGAAAGAACTCCATTCACACTATCTTAACTTAAAAAAAAAATCTATTAAAATATATATATATATTCTTCTATTGTGTATCAAATTTATGGTTTCGATTGGTGCAAACCCAATCACCTCAATTTGTAATTTAAGATGAGAAAGACTTTCCCATTGGTAGCAACTGGTTATCCATTAAGCGGGGAAAATCCTATTTCAATTAAAAAGAGGAAAAATTATGCCCTTATTTTTGCAAGAACGGACTAAGAGGGTCAACTAACCAGCTAATCTTCATACTTAAATACCGTTACTGTATGGCTAGATTTCGTTGTGAAAGACCTATTACTAGATATTTCATGAGTAGAGCCAAAGAGTGTGAACTGTACAAGTTAACAATAACATTGATTAAATGAAGGAAGGGGCTCCGGTGTATATAGAGGACCTCGCCGTTTAAAAAGTAATTATAGAAACGATGGAACCCACCATTTCTTTATCTATTTCTATATAATTTACTATGTTTTTTTGATACCTAGTATCAATACAATTTCTTATTTCGAGGTTAAATGCCTTAGAAATAAAAATAAGAAATAAAAAGAAAAAAATCGTGGTTGGGAAGGTTGGTTATAGTAGCAAAAGCCTTTGGAATTTTGATTTTATACATTGGAAGAATCTATTTTTTGTTATTAATAGACTAGGAAGGGGAAAAGAATAACTGAAAGAAAAGAAATCAAATAGTTATTCATCAAAGTCTCATTTATTCAATGACCAGAATTAAACGAGGATATATAGTTCGGAAACGGAGGACAAAAATTCGTTTATTTACATCAAGCTTTTGCGGGGCTCATTCAAGACTTACTCGAACTATTACTCAACAGAAAATAAAAGCTTTGGTTTCGGCTCATCGGGATAGAGATAGGAAAAAAAGAGATTTTCGCGGTTTGTGGATCAGTCGAATAAATGCAGTAATTGGTGAGAATCCAAAAAAAATATACCATAGTTATCGTAATTTAATGTATAATCTGTACAAGAGGCAATTGCTTCTTAATCGTAAAATAGTTGCACAAATAGCAATATTAAAAGGAAATTGTCTTTTTATGATTGCCAACGAGATCATAAAATAAAAATTCCCCGGAGACTGAACTCCGGGAGGGTAGTAGAGTAGAGATTTGTATGATAAAATAGAATTCATATGATTATGATAAAATCATCAAAATGAGCAACCACGCTCAATAAAAAAAAAGATTTATTCTTCTTCACCGATTATCTTTTTTCTTACAACACAACAACCCAAATTGGATTGTCGTAGTTTTCGAACAAAACATCAATCCACATTTGATTTGAGTTTAGATTCAAATTTGAATTCAATTGAAGAGTAACTTTATTTTTTTTTTTTAAGACCAGTAGTACTAGTTCTAGTGGTCGACTCGCTTTTTTCAAATTGTTTTTCATTATTAAGAAATCTTTTTTCATTATTAAGAAAAGGTAACGAAGATAAAATACGAGCTTGTTTTATAGCAATCGTAATTAATCGTTGTTGTTTTAAGGTCAATCTATTCACGCGTCTAGATAATATTTTTCCTTGTTCACTAATAAATCGACTAATTAAACTCATGTTTTTATAATCAATTCGATCCCCCGATTGAATCGGGGGCAAACGCCTACGAAAAGATCGCTTGGATTTAAGAAAGAGTCGCTTAGATTTATCCATGGTTTGTTTATTCCTATCCCGAAAATCCTATTTCTTACAAAAAAGGATTTGTTTTATTTATATTCTTACTTTCTTTTTATTTATTTATTTTTTAATATATGTTGTTATATAGTGAAATATATGTTATAAAATGTTCTATATATAATTTATAGAATATATATGAAAAATAGATCATTTTTAATGTTCTTTGGAAGGGTGACACAGACGCGATCAATTTTATCTATTTCTTTATCTCTGCGTGAATCATATGTTTGCAACAACAGGGACAGAATTTTCTCAATTCCAATCGACTAGGCGTATTGTGTCGATTCTTTTGAGTAATATATCTGGAAATACCTCTTGATTCCTTATTAAAACTATTTTGAGCACAACTGGTACATTCCAAAATAACCCTTACTCGTATATCTTTACCCTTGGCCATGAACCTCCTTTGGGTTTTTGATTCACTTAACTCTTCTATTTTCGGATTCGAAGCGAAAAAGAAGAAAGGAAGAAAAAAAGTAGAAGTTGAGAATTTGAAATCAAATTATGAAAGATTTCGTTCCAATTAATATAGTACTACAATTAATATAGTACAGTAATAATTAAGTAATACAATGATTTCGAACTATATTTCGAATCACAGTACAGTATTTCAGTTTTCATTTAAGTCTCTTGTATGATATTGTTGCCCCCGTCCTAGCAATTCCATTTCTGGTATCACTCTATTATTAAAAGAAATGGAATTGAAGCCTGGGCCAGATTCCGAGTTTCGCTGAGGCCGAATCCACCTTTATTCTTTCTCTTTTCTAACTTAGTCTATTCTAATTCTAAAAAAAAAAAAAAAGAAATAAAGAAGAGGGGATTAATCACAGATATTTGATTGGATCTCTAATTTTCTTCACCCCTTCCCGTGCCAATAACTAGAATGAAAAAAAGGGGAATATCAATGCATCTGGGAATAAACGATTGATCTCTATCAAGAGGCCCGCTAAAGCCCCGAACCATAGAGTACTTACCACTGGTGCCACGGAGAGATATGTTTTTAGATCTCGCATTTAAAATCCTCCTTCTTTTTATTCTTTATTGTAATTTTTAATACATAATTACATTAATACATAATTACATATAGGAATATGATCAGATGATTATTTAGTTAATAACCACTTGTATTTGTCGGCAGAATTCCTAATTCAAATTGAAATGTACAACGATTCATTAGATATCTTTTTTTTTGTTAAAAAAAAGGTCTATTTCTGCCCGAGCATTCCCTAAAAATATTTTTCCGTTTTAGGGGAATTTCCTATTTCTTTTTATTTCATAATATAATAATTTATTATTATAATTTTGATTATTATAAGAATTTGATTATTCTTAATTCAATTACTATTATTATTATATAGAGTATATAGTCTATATTCTAGAATATAATAGAATATTCTTTATTATAGATTATTCTTTTTATTATTATATTCTATTTTTTATTTAATTAAATATTCTTATTTTATTCTTATTCTATAGATTCTATAGAATATTTTTCTTTTTAGTTTCATATCCTATAATATAGGATATGAAACTAAAAAGAAAGAAAAATGACAGGATAATTGATATATATATATTATATATATCAACGGAGAAAAGAAAAATGTAGAAAACAAAACAAAGATTCTTTCCAATGACACTGGAAACCAATTGAAAGGGATGTAGCGCAGCTTGGTAGCGCGTTTGTTTTGGGTACAAAATGTCACGGGTTCAAATCCTGTCATCCCTATCCCTAACTATTACTTATCGTATGAGCAGTAACAAGGGATCACGATTCAAATTGGACATACATACTCAATATCAATATATCAATATATATTGATATAGTATATGCATGCACGATGTATTGGGGTCACGTAAAATTCTTTATGAAAATTAAGCGCTCTTAGTTCAGTTCGGTAGAACGCGGGTCTCCAAAACCCGATGTCGTAGGTTCAAATCCTACAGAGCGTGATTCCATTTCCATTCTTGTTAGATCGAGAATGACACTGAAATAATTGAACAGCAGTCTAAAGTATGAATTTGACCTCCTGTGGATTAGGATTAAAACAAAGAAATAGGAGGTCAATAAACAAAGAGATGTTAATTAATCAAAGGTCCAACTGATCACCACGCCGGTATTGTAAATATGCAGTTACGAATAATCCAGCCAAAGTAATAGGAATGAGACCTAACACGATTCCAAATAGAAAAACTTCAATCATTTTAATTTGTTTGAAAGAGAAAGGGGGAGGTAATATCTATACTTAAATATTAATCTGTATTGACCATTAATCTCAATGACCAAGAATTGGAAATTGACACGGTAAGGAACTATAGAATATCCCGAAATTTCCAATTCATTTCAAAATTTCAAATCAAATAAGTCGTATCTTACTCAGACCGATAAATAGAGCTGAGGTTATAGTTAAAGCCGCTAGTAGAAAACCGAAATAACTAGTTATAATGGGCATAAAGAAGCTAAATGAAATATTTTCTTTTTTTTTATACATATGTTTATAAAGCACTTCCCTAAGTTTCCATTTTTGAGAAAAAAATAGGAAGATAAACAAAAATACCACTTGAAAGATACAATTGAAAATTTTTGATTCATCAATCAATCATTACAGACGAAGAAAAATATAGTGACATAGGGAAGAAATCAATTCATCATCTGTGACATCTACCCATCCTGTGATTCCAAATCAACAGATTTATTGAGCAACTCGTGAGTTGAGTAAACTAATCTAATGAAAATAATAATGAATATTAAAACAAAAAAAAAGAATAAGAACTTTGTTCTTTAACTTCATTCAACTTTGAATTAATATGGAAGAAAATAGGAAAAATATCTATTTTAACCCCCCCTTTTTATTGTATCTAATTTGTTCTATTTTCATTTTAGAACAAAAGAAGAGTGACCTTAGAATGCCCTTTACTTTTTGACTTTCATTTTAACTCATTAGATTTAGTAGTAGGTTCCATTTTTCTAATATCTACAACGAGAAGAAAAAGGGTATCGGATCACTCGAAACTGGGGTTTCGCAGTTTTTTTGTCTTTCCATATTTAATTTTAATATAAAGCTCTATCCTTCTAATTAAGCCAAGAAAGAGCCTTTTTTTGTGTCTAATAAAAGAAAAAGAGGAGGTTCCAACAAAAAATATCTTCGACAACTACAAAAAATATATTT